GGTTCATCAATAGTGTTCGGTCAGAATCCCTTTTTGACTCTGCACCGTTGATTCCACTATTATTAATGAGCAATAATGGAATAATTCCTTCATAGAGATAGGGGACATAATTCACATGGATATAGTAAGTCTTGCTTGGGCTGCTTTAATGGTAGTCTTTACATTTTCCCTTTCACTCGTAGTATGGGGAAGAAGTGGACTCTAGAGGTACTACTAATTGATTGAGGAATCAAACCGTATCAATTGTTTTATAGATCGTTCTGCAAAGCGTTTTGAAGTATATACGCACTTTCTATGAGAAAAAATATAGACATAGTGGTTGTCTAACGAGATACTATGCATAAGAAAATCTTGCCTTAGGCGAGTCACATATTGCGCACTTACCGCTTGTTTTCTTATTTTCGAAATTGAATTTCTACTTTATCGACTCATTTCATATCAGGGTTCAAGCATTAAAAATCTGTGAGGTTTCTTTTTTATTCCCTTTCGAAATCTAAAGAAGTGCCCATAGAACTCCTGTCAATGAATCAATCCATTTTTTCTTCGGAATGCTAGAAAAAAGATTATTACTTTATTTTATTAATATATGCCCATAATAATCCTTTTTCTTTCGTTGATTTGATTCTTTCAATAGATCACGAGACTCAGATTGCAAATAATAAGAAATCTAAATCTAAAAATTAGAACTATAAAGTAAGACAAGATAATATTGTAGATTGATCAACACTAAGCCTCTGTCTTTATTATAAAGTACAACTTTATACACTACAATAACACTACTATTATAGTATGGTAAGAAAGAAAGAAATATATGAATCTTTCTTTCTTATCATACTATACTATCGGATCTCATAGAATACTGTCGATTCTAGTCTGCTCATTTCGTTTAAGACGCGAAATTGGAATCATTTTCCTTTTTCTTCAACCATTGATAAGAACTCAGAAGTAAAGTTTCATTCAAATTAATTAATTCTTTTTATTTTGACTTTCCGTTTTTACGTAAATGATAAGCAGAAAAGCAGTAGGAACTAGAATGAACAGTGCAGTAGCAATAAATGCAAGAATATTTACTTCCATAATCTCATCGTTTTTTTTTACTTCACAATAACTCGGGATTTAATCCCATAGAGATGATAAATCTTTCGCCTATAAATTCAATGAATGAATTACCTCTCAATGATCTTGAATCGGATCAATATCATGAATAACAATATCTGAGCTATCAAATCAATTTGTCGTCGCGAATTGAATAGTATAACATAGGAAGATCTTTTATCCATACCGAATCCAAAATAGGATTCCCGGCCCAATCAAAAATTACTTTATTTATCATTCTTTTCTTTCTTTTCTATAACCTACCTTAAGTCTTCCTTGTACAATCGTCGAATGAAGTATTATCTTATCTGACCACCCGTCCCTTTCCATTAGTCACAAACGCCCAACAAACAATAGAAGCAAAGTGGAAAAAGAAAGGAGTTACGTTCTAAATTCGGGTTTTTTAATGATCTAATTTTCTTGGAAGACAAAGAAGTGTGATAAAGATGAGTCCGAGGATAAAAGAAGGAATATTCTATCAAATGAAATTTCAATATTTTTTTAGTTTAGGGTTTGTTCTTGCGTTGGCGGGCCTCGTAAAAAAAATAGAAAATATAGGAAGGAAAGAGTTGATTCATTCCGTTGCTAATGCTAAGAGGAGTAGGATCTTTAAGTGATCTTTATCCTTCTTTTTTGTACCCTCCCCCTAGGTTATTAGTACTGGGACACATATATCAAAAGTTCAGTGTGTCATTTGAATGAAATAGATTTTTTCAACTTCACATTAGTAATTGAAGTTACACAAACAAAACCGGGTCCAGAAGGAGAGATTTTTTAAGCTGGAAAGGGATTTTATCGGGGTAATTCTGTTAAATTCATTTTGTATTGTACAACAAAGAAATTCCATTTTCGTATGTGCCCCTGAGAAACATATAGTCTTCTATTCCATCGAAAAAGCAGACTGAGTATCTCTTGGAATACTGACTATAGTGCTCCCCTCACTTGTACTAATCTACATATGTCTTTCTACTACCAATCGGTACTAGTTGAAGTAATGAAAATTTCCCTATTTGTTTGATGAGAAACGCGAAACGAAAAAGGAAAGAAAAAAGAACCCCCTTGGGAATGAAATTATGCTTCCTGCTCCCCCGTTGACAGAAAAAGGGGAGAAGATTTATATACTTATTGGATCCGTCGGGACTGACGGGGCTCGAACCCGCAGCTTCCGCCTTGACAGGGCGGTGCTCTGACCAATTGAACTACAATCCCAGGGAAATAAGGGATCTAGCAGAAAATTTTATTCTTTTTTATTCCTCCGTATCGGGTATTTCTGAAGGACAAGGGGGTTATACCATCTCATGGTATATTGGCGAATTGTTGGGCCGAGCTGGATTTGAACCAGCGTAGACATATTGCCAACGAATTTACAGTCCGTCCCCATTAACCGCTCGGGCATCGACCCAGG